TTCAAAAACTCAACAACATGGGGGGGCAGAAAAACATGGGGGGGCAGAAAAACAGGAGGTGGCAGAAGAGGGAGCAGAAAAACATAATACGAACCTGGTCTCGGGCATCTACCATTATACCCGTAATGATTAGCCATACAATCGCTGTTCATAATGGAAAAGAACATTTACCTATTTATATAAAAAAAACTATGGTAGGTTTAAAATTGGGGGAATTCGTGCCTACTACGACTTTTACGGAATATGCAAGTGCAAGAAACGATAAGAAATCTCGTCGTGCAAAAAGCGATAAGAAATCTCGTCGTGCAAAAAGCGATAATCAATCTCGTCGTGCAAAAAGCGATAAGAAATCTCGTCGTTAATCGTTAAGGTTAAGTTCATTTTCATATAGAATTTTGCATTTTCTTTGAATATTTCATATATAAATTTCTTTGAATATTTCATATATAAATGCAAAATTCATATGAAAAATGTAATAAAGTCAAACAAAATAAAAAAAAATGAAAGTAAAACAAGTATTTATCATTTATTGGTGAGGGATAGGATAACCTTATGATAAAGAACTCGAGTTCGCGTAAAGAAGTCAAAATTTTAGCTCAACATATATGTGGTATATCTGTTTTTAAAGCGCAAAGAGTAATTGATCAGATTCGCGGGCGTTCCTATGAGGAAACACTTATGATACTGGAACTCATGCCTTATCGAGCATCTTATCCCATTTTAAGATTGGTTTATTCTGCAGCAGCAAATGCTAGTCATAATATGGGCTTGAACGAAGCTAATTCATTCATTAGTGAAGCCAAAGTTAATAGGAGTACTATTGTGAAAAAATCAAGACCTCGAGCTCGAGGACGTAGTTATCGGATAAAAAGGCCTACTTGTCATATAACAATTGTATTAAAGGAAAAATCTAAATTATTCTTAGATCAATCTAAGATTTAGATTCATCATAGTAAAATAAAATATATGGATGGAAAGAAAATATGGGACAAAAAATAAATCCACTTGGTTTCAGACTTGGTACAACCCAACGTCATCATTCCTTTTGGTTCGCACAACCAAAAAATTATTCCGTGGGTCTACAGGAAGATGAAAGAATACGGAATTGCATCAAGAACTGTGTACAAAAAATACAAAAAAATAGGAGAATATCCTCGGGTTTCGAAGGAATTGCACGTATAGAAATTCAAAAAAAAACCGATTTGGTCCAGGTCATAATCTATATTGGATTTCCTAATTTATTAATGGAGGGCCAAACACAAGGAATCAAAGAATTACGGATGAATGTACAAAAAGAACTTCATTCTGTGAACCAGAGACTCAACATTGCTATCACAAAAGTTGAAAAACCTTATGGGCAACCTAATATTCTTGCGGAATATATAGCTTTCCAATTAAAAAATAGAGTTTCGTTTCGAAAGGCAGTGAAAAAAGCTATTCAATTAGCTAAACAAAGGAATACAAAAGGAATCCGAATACAAATCGCAGGGCGGCTCGGCGGAAGAGATATTGCACGTGTCGAATGGATCAGAAAGGGCAGGATTCCCCTACAAACAATTCGCGCTAAAATTGATCATGGTTCCTATACAATTCGAACTATCCATGGAGTATTTGGCATAAAAATTTGGATATTTTTGGACTAAAGAATAATAGACCTTTATTTGTCTTGCCATTCTGTCCAGTGATAGAACAAAAAATCAGTTTCATTCTTTTTCCGTTAAATCAAACAAAAATGAGCAATTCTAATTCTATAAGGTTGAATAAAAATTCGATTGACCATTTGTTAGAATTGCTATGCTTAGTGTGTGACTCGTTAATTTTTCTTTAGAGTTTAGAGTTGGAATTCAAAAAAAAAAAAAAAAAAATAGACTAACCCCTACTTAAACTTAATAACTATATAAAAATAAAAACAAAATAAACTAATAACCAACTTATTGCTTCGTATTGTCGAGATCCCAAGAAACAGTCACTATATGAGATGAGTGGATCAATCATATAGTTGCAGCAACTGCAACTGAAATCTTTTCCATAAAAAAATCTGATTATGGGTTGTGAAGCAAAAATAAAGGGATGTAGATAAATGGAAGGATGATAGGAAGAGAGAACAAAAATATCAATGATATATGATTCCAATATGTATGGTCTATGAATTATCTCATAAAAGGCAATGTGATAAAGCATCAATACTGAATGAATATAAATAAAGTTATATGAATAATAAAGAGCCTCGGGTTAATAAAAACTAAGGAGATTGACTCGAGAAAGAATTTTGTTGGGAGCTCCATTGCGGAGTTCGGGCCTAACCATTAATGGAGAAGCTATGGGAACGACGAAACCTGTGACTGCATAGGATTCTACTGAAAACGAATCCGAATAATTCATTGGGTGGGATGGCGGAACGAACCGAGAAAAAATTTATTTATTCTGAGAAGTCATGGATTGACCTAGGAATGAAACAGCAAAGAGTCAATATTCGCCCGCGAAACCTTTATTTATTGAGTGAGATTACAATATTTTTTTTGGCATCATTTGATAAAGGTCAAAATAAGGATCTTTATAAAATCAAAAAAGCATTTTCTCTATTATCTATATCTATAAATATGCATAACATAAATATTCTAGCTGTATATTCTGTATAGTATACGCATCTTCCTATGTAACAAATTCAATATCAATAAATGTCTAAATGTATTATTTTATTAAATACATGTCATGTGTATCCGTAATATTATTGAATCCTTTTTTTATTCGCGAGGAGCTGGATGAGAAGAAACTCTCATGTCCGGTTCTGCAGTAGAGATGGAATTAAGAAACGACCATCAACTATAACCCCAAAAGACCCAGATTTCGTAAACAACATAGAGGAAGAATGAAGGGAATATCTCGTCGAGGCAATCATATTTGTTTCGGCAGATACGCTCTTCAGGCACTTGAACCCGCTTGGATCACAGCTAGACAAATAGAAGCAGGGCGAAGAGCAATGACACGATATGCGCGTCGTAATGGAAAAATATGGGTACGTATGTTTCCCGACAAACCTGTTACAATAAGATCCACAGAAACACGTATGGGTTCGGGGAAGGGAGACCCCAAATATTGGGTATCCGTTGTTAAACCAGGTCGAATACTTTATGAAATGGGCGGAGTATCAGAAACTGTAGCCAGAGCAGCTATTTCACTAACTGCGTCCAAAATGCCTATACAAACTCAATTTGTCAAGATAAGGATGTAGAACTAAACGGTGTATTGAGATGAAAAAACAACCGCAAGCTTTTTTATTTCTGGACAGAGAATATTTCTTTTTTTCCTTCATCCTTTGCATTAAAATAACGGATTCCAATAAAATGATATGATTCAACCTCGAACCCTTTTGAATGTAGCGGATAACAGCGGAGCTCGAAAATTGATGTGTATTCGAATCCTAGGAGGTGGTAATCATCGATATGCTCATATTGGTGACGTTATTGTTGCTGTAATCAAAGAAGCAGTGTTCCATATGCCACTAGAAAGATCAGAAGTAATTAGAGCTGTAATTGTACGTACTCGTAAAGAACTCAAACGTGACGACGGTATGATAATACGATATGATGACAATGCGGCGGTTATCATTGATCAAAAAAGAAATCCAAAAGGAACTCGAGTTTTTGGTGTGATCCCTGAGGAATTGAGACAGTTTAAATTTACTAAAATACTTTCATTGTCTCTCGACGTATTGTAAATACCGCGATATATCAGGACATCTAAAATAGATCAAATTTAGTGGATTAGTAGATTGTGTCTCACGCATATACTTTTAATAATTCATTTTTGAATAATTAATTAATAATTCAAAAAAAAAAAATGAAAGAAAATAAAACAAATAAAAAAGGGAAACATGTTGATTATATCAAAATTAGGGTTAGGAGGCACCAATAATTATAGTTCATCATGGGTAGGGACACTATTGCCGATATAATAACTTCTATAAGAAATGCTGACATGGATAAAAAAGAAACGGTTCGAATAGCATTTACTAATATCACCGAAAATATTGTGAAAATACTTCTACGAGAAGGTTTTATTGAAAACGTTCGGAAACATAAGGAAGGTAACAAATATTTCTTGGTTTCAACTCTGCAACATAGAAGGAAAAGAATACATAGAACTTTAAAGCGTATCAGCCGACCAGGTTTACGAATTTATTCCGACTATCAACAAATTCCTAAGATTTTAGGTGGAACAGGAATTGTAATTCTTTCTACTTCCCGAGGTATAATGACAGATCGAGAAGCTCGACGAGAAAAAATTGGAGGTGAACTTTTGTTATATATATGGTGGTGATCCTTCTCCTCTCTCTGGTATCCTAATTTTCTCGCTAACTTCCTACTTGTGAAATAGAGAGGAAAAGTGAGTTATATAACTCTTCCGCCATTACCATTAATTAATACTTCAAGGAGTTTCCCCCCCCCCCAAAAAAAAAAATGAAAGAAGAAAAATTTATTCTTGAGGGTTTAGTCACTCAATCATTTCCAAACGGTATGTTCCGGGTCCGCTTAGATAATGAAAATATAGTTCTAGGTTATATTTCGGGTAATATCCGGCGCAATTTTATACGGATACTACCCGGGGATAGAGTAAAAATTGAACTAAGTCGTTATGATCTAACCAAGGGACGTATAATTTATAGACTTCCCCACAAGAAGGATTCGAACGATAACGATTAGGTGATTTTTTAAACATTACTTTCATGGCGATACAATTCGAAGTTAAAAAAAAATTCAAGAGACTTATTTTTTTCCAAGGAATAGATTCAAAATTAAGGTAAGGAATAAGAAATATGAAAATAGGGGCTTCTGTTCGTAAAATTTGTAGAAAATGTCGACTGATCCGTAGGCACGGACGAATTATAGTGATTTGTTCCAATCTGAGACATAAACAGAGACAAGGATAATCTTTCTAAAAAAGAACTTTCTAAAGTAAGGACAAAAAAATAAAGGATTTCTTTTAACATGAAATGGATA